TAAAATATGTATCACAAACCAAAGGGCTATAGCTCAGTTAGGTAGAGCACCTCGTTTACACGCGCGCCAATGTTTTTTTTTTTTCAAAGAAGGCCATCATGTAATCAAAAGACTTATTAATAAGCCGATGTCTTACTCCATGACTTTTAGGGAACAATAGCCTGACACAAAAGATTCGGGTAAACTTAGGTATCCTTTTAGACGCCCAATATAACCCCATCATTGATTTAAGACCTTGATAAGGTAAATACGCAGTCTATTCAATGCTAGGCATAATGAGTATAAGGACCTCAAAAAATTTTCTTTTCTTCCTATCCTATGAACTTTAAGGTGTATAAAGTTTCATACTGTATTCTTTAAGCAGAAGCGGGGCAATGGAGATTCTATTTAACTTAGATTGATCTAAGTCAAAAGCAAACCTACATCAGGATAACCCTTCTTTGAAACACTTTGGTAGTGCTCTCGGATCGGAATCAATAAATCCGAGCACATAGAGCCATCTTGTTATCTTTCTATCAAGAGAATTATGGTAGACTAACTGATTATTTATATCAGTTAATGAATGAGCCCAATGCAAAAAAAAAAAATGCATGTTGGGTTTTTGAAAAAGTTCGAATCATTTTGATAATAATAAGTTTGAGCTCTTTTACCGAGAAGGTCTACGGTTCGAATCCGTATAGCCCTAAAAAAAATTCAAATAAAAAAATTCTTGTTTTCATTTCTTCATTCTTTTTTTTCTTTGTTGTTTGGAACTGGTCGCTTGGGGGCGATTACTTGGTTCATCAAAAAAAAAAACCATTCTCATAAGCTTGCTCGCAACAATCATTCCGGGCCGAGACATAAAACTGAAACCAAAAAAATCATATTTCAGTAGGTAAATCCAATTTGTATTTGTTCGAATCTTGGTTAAGCAAACCATAATTTCTTCATTCCTCTTCATAGGTCAATCAATTACATATGAAATTTCCGCCCCTCCTGCCCGTAATTAACAAGTTAGTGAGACTTTTTTCTTTATCTTTTTGCTACCTATTCAAGCCTAATGAATTTTTCGAGGTAAAATCGTGACATGAACTCGATTAAAAACACATTCCAACCTAACCCAACCAAACCCCAATCCTCTAGTAAGTTACACGAGTTTAAGAACCACGTACTGTATTTATGGACAAGTTCACAAGTCGAAGTTTGAAAAATGAGAAAATCTTTGAAAACTTTCATTGTTAACATTGTAAAATAGGTTTTTGGCATACTTCATGTACTTCGTAAAGAAAAAAAGGAGTTCTTTTTGCCGTATTCAATATCAATTCAATCTCAATATAAAGAATAGAAAGATAAAGTAAACAATATACTTCTTATATTCTTATTAATTCGTATTCCTTATTAATATTAATTAATATTTCGAATTAATAATAAATAATACAAATAAAGAATCTAAAAATAATATATAAATCTTAACTTAATATATATATAGATTAATTAATGATCTAATCAATAATATAGTAATATACTAAAAAATGATAGTATAATATAGAAAATAATATAGAAATTAGTAAATGATATAGAAAACTAATATAGAAATTTATATAGAAATTATTAATATATTAATGATTTTATTAATATATATCATAGTAATAGAAATGAAAATTTTTTTTTTACTATAAAAAATATTTAATAAATTGAAAATAGAAATTAATAAATAAAATAGTAAAAAAAAAAAAAAATAGTAATAAATTAATATTCTATATTTTAATATAGAATCAAATATAGAATAAATATTCATCGAATATTAATAGAATAGAATTCTATATATAATTAATATAATAATTTAGAATTAATATAATAATAATTAATAGTTTAAATAATTTTAAATAATTAATAGTTTAAATAATTTTAAATAATTAATAGTTTAAATAATATTTTCAATTTCTACATAAATTAAAAAAGAAAAATTGAAATTTTCTTTTATTAAATATTTAATTTCGAATTTTTAATAAAAAAAATGAAAATAAGAATTTGGAAATTCTACTAAATTTCAATAAATTCTACGAAATTTCAATTCTATTAGAAATTTCGAAATTCTAAACAACTAAACAAAAAATGAAAATTATATTTTGAATTCCCCCCATTTTTTTTAGAAAGAATCCGAAGTAAAAGGCGAGAGGAGCGTCTTCTTTATACTATGGCAATATCGAATAACAATATCGAAAAATTCAAAACAAAAATTGAAGTAAACATAATAGAAAAAATCGATAAATCTTGAAAAGAGACATGTACCAAAGCAAGCAAAGAAACTTGGGCGCTTGAATCAATTTTTGTTTTGACTAACTGGTTATGGGTGAGTTATTAAGTTAATTCCAATTCGACTCGATTAATCTAGTATATTTTCCACATTCACACATTCATAGGAGTGCGCCTATGTTTCTGATTTACGAATATGATATATTCTGGGCGTTTCTAATAATATCAAGTGTTATTCCTATTTTAGTATTTCTAATTTCCGGAG